TCATTTGAAAATGAGTAGTTCTGATAGAATCGAACTTTCGATCGATCGGGGTACTTGGGAGCCTATGGATGAAGACATGGTTTCTCTGGATCCCATTCAATTTCATTCGGAGGAGGAGCCTTATAAAAATCGTATCGATTCTTATCAAAGAAAGACAGGATTAACCGAGGCTGTTCAAACAGGCATAGGGCAATTAAACGGTATTTCCGTAGCAATAGGGGTTATGGATTTTCAGTTTATGGGGGGTAGTATGGGATCCGTAGTCGGGGAGAAAATTACCCGTTTGATTGAATATGCTACTAAAGAATTTCTACCTCTTATTATAGTGTGTGCTTCCGGAGGGGCACGTATGCAAGAAGGAAGTTTGAGCTTGATGCAAATGGCTAAAATATCTTCTGCTTTATATGATTATCAATCAAATAAAAAGTTATTCTATGTACCAATCCTTACATCTCCTACTACTGGTGGGGTGACAGCCAGTTTTGGTATGTTGGGGGATATCATTATTGCCGAACCCAATGCCTACATTGCCTTTGCGGGTAAAAGAGTAATTGAACAAACATTGAATAAAACAGTACCCGAAGGTTCACAAGCGTCTGAGTATTTATTCCAGAAGGGTTTATTCGATCTAATCGTACCACGTAATCCTTTAAAAGGCGTTCTGAGTGAGTTATTTCAACTCCACACTTTCTTTCCTTTGAATCAAAATTAGAACATTAAGTCCATTATTTTGAGCAAACGAGTAATTAGTTTATCGGAATACAAGTGAAATTGAGACGAATGGGTTTTCTTTGTTGACATACGATCTAATTGTATAACGAATCAAAAGTCACATAAAATCGGAAATCTGACCCTTTTTCTATATTCCTGATTATTGATCAAGAAGTCTCTATTAACAAGATAAAAGATGAAATTCTTTTTTTCGTGAAATTAGGCAAATAAAAAAATCTTCTTCTCGTCATATATAATGAAATTAAAATCTAGAAAATATAGTATAGAATTTTTTATCTTTCTATAGCGTACGATAATCCTATTTTGACTAAGAATCCCTGCTGGATGGGATTCTAACAAACCCTTGAATCAATATAAATAGAATCTAATTCATTAAAAAAAACTTTTTGCTTAGTGAATGAAATTCGAAGACAAGAGCAAAAAATGAAGAAAATAATATCTCATCCATATCCTCTCAAATTTTTCATGTAGAAAGATGAAAAACTACATTATATACTCACTTAGACTTAGATAGTAGATACTTATATTATTTTTAATTAATAATTAATTCTTAATAGATATAGATATTAATAAAAATTTTAAGTAGTAATAATTCCAATTTAGAATTATCAAATTATAATCAAATCAAATTATTATAATATAAATACTATATTATATTATTATATTTATTATATTATTATTATATATATAAGTAAGATATAAGTATAATAAATAAATTAAATATATATAAGATATAAGTAAGATCTTTATATATATTATATAATAAGATAAGATATCTTTATATTATAAATAATATTATAAATAATAAATATAAAATCTAAATAATAATAACAGGTACAAATAGTAAATCGAGGTACCCATTCTATGACAACTCTTAATTTTCCCTCTGTTTTGGTCCCTTTAGTAGGCCTAGTATTTCCGGCAATCGCAATGGCTTCTTTATTTCTTCATGTTCAAAAAAACAAGATTGTTTAGAGCCGAGGGCGCAAAATATTATCTTTTTTTTTTTCAAAACTGACGCTTGTATCATAACACAGATATCCATTTAGCTAAATATGGTATAAGAGGCTTCCGTCGAAATCTCCCCAAAATGCTATTAGCTAGTTTCAAATAGACCCGAATCGGCGAATAGCTGAACTGTAAAGTTGGTCTATCTATATACATGTGGCTATCTTTAGTGAGTCATACGAAGGGTGTGTTATTAGTTTAGATCTAACCAATTTAATGAATTACTCCTAAAGGTTCACATCAAACTAGTGCTAGTTGATGCGAGTTACTTCGGAAATAAACGGCAAATTCATTTGGGGTATTCTCTCAATTCCAAAAAAAGCAACCGGATCAAGTATGAGTTGTCGATCAGAACATATATGGATAGAACCTATAACGGGGGCTCGAAAAACAAGTAATTTCTGCTGGGCTGTTATCCTTTTTTTAGGTTCATTAGGATTCTTGTTGGTTGGAACCTCGAGTTATCTTGGTAGAAATTTGATATCTTTATTTCCGTCTCAGCAAATAGTTTTTTTTCCACAAGGGATTGTGATGTCTTTCTATGGGATCGCGGGTCTTTTTATTAGCTCCTATTTGTGGTGCACAATTTCGTGGAATGTAGGTAGTGGTTATGATCGATTTGATAGAAAAGACGGAATAGTGTGTATCTTTCGTTGGGGATTCCCTGGAAAAAATCGTCGGGTCTTCCTCCGATTTCTTATAAAAGATATTCAGTCCGTCAGAATAGAAGTTAAAGAGGGTATTTATGCTCGTCGTGTCCTTTATATGGATATCAGAGGCCAGGGAGCCATTCCATTGACTCGTACTGATGAGAATTTTACTCCACGGGAAATGGAACAAAAAGCTGCTGAATTGGCTTATTTCTTGCGTGTACCTATTGAAGTATTTTAAGAAATCAGCTGAGAAATTAATGCTTTCTCGCGGGAGGGCAAAAAAGCAAGAATCCTCTTTTTCTATAACATAACTTAATTGAGGTTTCTTCAGAACATTCATTCGAGTCAAAGCAGACGTATATGGAACAAGTATAAAAAAACCTTTTTGGGGGATCTTTTATATGTATCGAAATATACACATACACAACTCAATTATATATTAAATAAAAAAATAAGAAAAAAAGAAAATCTCATAATCAACCATTTCGAAATAAGGAAATTCCCCCTTTTTAGTTGTTGGAATTGAAACTTTAGATTCAGATAGATCATATCTTGTAATTTTTTTGAAGCTTCTTTTTAGACTTTTTGTGCTCCTTAATGACGAAAAATTTGGATCTCTTATAATGTAGCCAATTTATTTATGTCGTTTTTTGTCACTCATTTTTCACAATATTTTTCAGAAAATTACCTCAATTATTCTATCGATGACTACTCATAGTCAGTTAAATTTTTTCGAAATATTAGAGGTTTTTTTATATAATGATAGAAAAGGAGAATGATAGAAAAGGAGAATGATAGAAAAAGAGTTCTTTTGTCTCAAAATCTGAATACTATTCATATTCATTATTTAAAGTGGTTTTTCCGGGCGTTCATCGAAAAGAGATATATGCTTCGAATTTGACTGATTGAGATATAGGGAAACAATTTTTATTATATTATTTATTCATATATATTCATTCGAATTTTTCATCTTTTTCCGTATTTTTTTCTAGATTCAAGGCCTAACCACGAAATCACAAATAAAAAAGAGTGAATAGATTCATAGGTTTGATAACTTGTAATAGAACTGATGCGTGAGAGAAATATTAGATTACATAGAGTCGACGAATGAGACGGGTTCATTAACAATTCACAGATGAAAAAATGGCAAAAAAGAAAGCATTCACTCCTCTTTTATATCTTGCATCTATAGTATTTTTGCCCTGGTGGATTTCTCTCTCCTTTCAAAAAAGTCTGGAATCATGGGTTACTAATTGGTGGAACACTAGGCAATCCGAAACTTTTTTGAATGATCTTGAAGAAAAGAGTATTCTAGAAAAATTCATAGAATTAGAGGAACTCCTCTTCTTAGAGGAAATGATCAAGGAATACTCGGAGACACATCTACAAAACCTTCGTATAGGAATTCACAAAGAAACAATCCAATTAATCAAGATACACAACGAGGGTCGTATTCATACGATTTTGCACTTCTCGACAAATATAATATGTTTCATTATTCTAAGTGGTTATTCTATTTTGGGTAATAAAGAACTCGTTATTCTTAATTCTTGGGCTCAAGAATTCCTATATAACTTAAGTGACACAATAAAAGCTTTTTCTCTTCTTTTATTAACTGATTTATGTATCGGATTTCATTCGCCCCATGGTTGGGAACTGATGATTGGCTTTGTCTACAAGGATTTTGGATTTGTTCATAATGATCAAATTATATCTGGCCTTGTTTCCACTTTTCCAGTCATTCTAGATACAATTTTAAAATATTGGATTTTCCGTTATTTAAATCGCGTATCTCCGTCACTTGTAGTGATTTATCATTCAATGAATGACTGAAAAATTATCTACCTAATCCAATTATAATGTTTCTTACTTTGCAGTTGTACATAAGCAAAGCATTGAAAATCGCTTTCTATTTCTACCCATCCCGGAGATTCATCCTATATTCCTATATATATTAATTGAGTCAAAACAAATTATTCCAGTAAATAACAGAATCGTGGATAGGAAACTCCATTAGTGACCTACCCAAATTTATTGTATAAATATATTTTCGGGATCAATGGTTGGACCATGCAAACTAGAAATACTTTTTCTTGGATAAAGGAACAAATTACTCGATCTATTTCCATATCGCTCATGATATATATCATCACTCGTACATCCATTTCAAATGCATATCCCATTTTTGCACAGCAGGGTTATGAAAATCCACGAGAAGCGACTGGACGTATTGTATGCGCCAATTGCCATTTAGCTAATAAACCGGTGGATATTGAGGTTCCGCAAGCGGTACTTCCCGATACTGTATTTGAAGCAGTTGTTCGAATTCCTTATGATATGCAAGTGAAACAAGTTCTTGCTAATGGTAAAAAAGGAGTCCTGAATGTGGGAGCTGTTCTTATTTTACCAGAGGGTTTTGAATTAGCCCCTCCCGATCGTATTTCCCCCGAGATAAAAGAAAAGATGGGCAATCTGTCTTTTCAGAGCTATCGCCCCAATCAAAAAAATATTCTTGTCATAGGCCCTGTTCCTGGTCAGAAATATAGTGAAATCACCTTTCCTATTCTTTCCCCCGACCCCGCTACTAAGAAAGACACTCACTTCTTA